AGCAATTAATGTACCTATTCGATCGAATAAGTACATTAATAGAATTATTCGATCTAAGAGGTATAAGAAGTACAAGTACTCTGTGTCAGAATTGAAGTACCTTGTGTCAGAATTGAAGTACTTTGTTTTAGACTTGATAGATTCTATGGATCGAATCTTTAGTATTCTCTTATTTATTAGCTGTGTCTACTCTTTAGGCAGAATGCCGTCACCCATTTTTAGTAGGAAACTGCACGAAACCTCAAAAACGACAGAAAGGGGGCGAAGTGAGAAAGAAAGAGATGTAGAAATAGAAACAACTTTCGAAACGAAGGGGACTAAACAGGAACAAGAGGGATTCACCGAAGAAGATTCTTCTCCTTCCCTTTTTTCGGAAGAAAGGGAGGATCCGGACAAAATCGATGAAACGGAAAGGATCCGAGTGAATGGAAAGGACAAAACAAAGGATGAATTCCACTTTCACTTAAAAGAAGAAGATAAAGACCCCTTCTGGTTTGAAAAACCCCCTGTAAGTCTTCTTTTCGACTATAAACGATGGAATCGTCCATTGCGATATATAAAAAATTATCGATTCGAACATACTGTAAGAAATGAAATGTCACAATATTTTTTTTATACATGTCAAAGTGATGGAAAACGAAGAATTTCTTTTACATATCCATACAGTTTATCGGCTTTTTTTGAAATGCTACGACAAAAAATGTATTTTTATTTTTTTACAACAAAAAAATGCGTCTGTGATGAACTGGATAAATTCTTCTATGATGAACTGCATAATTATTCTTGTTGGATTTATACCAACGAAAAAAAATGGAGGAACCTAGGGAACGAGTTTAGAGATAGAATGGAAGCCCTAGACAGAGGATCTCCTTATCTGGATGTACTCGAAAAAAAGACTCGATTATGCAATAATAAAACTAAAGAAGAATACTTGCCTAAAATATATGATCCTCTCTTAAACGGATCCTATCGGGGAATAATTAAAAAATTTTATTTACCTTCAATCCTAAATGAAACTGCAGTCAAAAATTCGATAGAGACAAATTTTCTAAATAAACTCAATAAAGTTCATAGTATCCTTCTTTTTACGGGTAAGGAACTTAATGTTCATAATTTTGAAGAATTGTACCAGAAATTGGAAGGGAAAATAGCTACATTGGAAGAGAATTTGGTCCAGAAATTGGACCAGAAATTGGAAGAGAAATTGGGACAGAAAATATATACATTGGATAAAAAATCATTAGCAAGAGAATTGAGTCTTTTAATCGATGAATTTGCTGAAGAATCAACATCAAATTTGAAAGGAATTTCTTTATTTCCGGAACAAATACGAATTGATTCAGAAGATCCAGAAAAAGTTTTGAAATTTTTAATCGAAAGAGTCATAATTGATCCCATCATTCAAACAATATGCGATACAGCCATAATTCCTCCCATGGAAAAAACAACTCGAAAAAAATCGATTGGAATAAATAAAAAAGTCCCCCGATGGTCATACAAATTATTCAGCGAGGTAGAACAACTCGGAAAAACAGCAACAACGGAAGAGGGGGAAGAATGGATAATAGATCATCAAATTCGCTCGAGGAAAGCGAAACGTATAGTTCTTTTTACGCGGGGTCCAGAGAATGCCGACCCTAGTATCAAAACGAAGCCTGATGAAAAAGAAGAAGTGTATATGATAGATTATCCCTATGAAGCGGATTTTCGTCGAGACATAATCACAGGCTCTATGCGTGTTCAAAGACGTAAAACCCTTACGGGGAAAATGTTTCCCTTATATCCGTATTCCCCACTTTTTTTCGACAGAGTAGGATTTTCTTGGGATGTTCTTTTCGAACCATTCATATTATCAGTAATTGAGATTTCCGACCTAATACAAGACATTTTTAGAAAGGGTATAAAAGGAAGCGTAGCAAAAAGAATAAAGAGGTTGAAAAAACAAAAAAAAATATACATGGAGGAAAACAAAAGCTACGAAGAAATTAAAAAAGAAGTCAATGAAATGGAAAAGGGGCGGGACGGGCAGACGGAAATGGAACGAATAGAAAGGACACGAGAAAGAATATCAGACCTCTATGATATCCTTATTTATGCTCATGGAATAAGAGCTTTTATTTTACTAATTCAGTCGAGGCTTAGACAATCTATTGTATTACCTTCATTGATACTAGCTAAAAAGATTGTCCGTTTCTTATTACGCCAAGAGTCCGAGTGGGAGCAGGATATAAGGGAGATGAATAAAGAGGTGTATGTTATATGCACCTATAATGGTATGCCATTACTAGAACCAGGAAGAAACAGAATTTTTCCTAAAAACTGGGCCACAGAGGGTATACAAATAATGATACGATTTCCTTTCCGTCTGAAACCTTGGCACCGATCTAAGATACGACCTTCTCGTAGGGATCCAAATCCAAAGCAGGAAAGTCCTGCTGCTTTTTTAACGATTTGGGGACTGGAAACTGACCGTCCTTTTGGTTCTCCTCTCGTAGGACTTGGTATTTTGTTTTGTTATTATTTTGGACCCCCTTTGAAAAAACTCCAAAAAACAATTCTAAAATGGAGTTTTCGAGTTCTAAAAAGTTTCAAAGAAAGAACCCAATTTTTGTTTCTAAAGGTCCAAAAAGAACCAAAAAAATGGAGAGAGGATTCGAGTGAAATAAAAAAAGATTCTATAATCAATAATCAGATTATTCATGAATCAGCCATTCAAACCCGATCTATGGATTGGATAAATTATTCACTGACAGAAATAAAAATGAAAGATCTGACTGATAGAACAAGCACAATCAGAAATCAAATAGAAAGAATTACAAAAGACAAGAAAAATGGATTTCGAACTCTAACGATAAATATTAGTCCTAACAAAACAAGTTATGGTGCTCAAAAATTAGCACCACTAAAAAAGACTTTTCAGATATTAAAAAGAAGAAATGATCGATTAATCCGTAAATCACATTATTTTATAAAATGGATCGTGGAAAGGATATACACGGATATCCTTCTAGAGAGCTTTCCATATATCATTAATCGTCTTACTAATAGTCTTTATAGGCCCATGATCATTATAAAACTTTTTCGTAAATTCAAAAAAAAATCGATTTTTGATACAAAAGATAAAAAGATAATTGAGCGTATTTCAACTATACAAAAAAAACTTTCACCTTCTCGTATTCGTCATAAGATTCAGACGAAGTCGGCGGTTTCTTTTAAATTATCCCTAGTGTCACAGGCCTATGTATTTTACAAATTATCACAAACCCAGGTTATTAACTTGTATAAGTTAAGATCTGTCCTTCAATATGACGGAGCATCTTTATTTCTTAAGAATGAAATAAAAGATTCTTTTCGAAGACAAGGAATAATTTCTTCCGAATTAAAGCATAAGAAACTTCAGAATTCTGGAATGAATCAATGGAAAAATTGGTTAAAGAGTCATTATCCGTACGATTTATCTGAGCTAAAATGGTCTAAATTAGTACCGCAAAAATGGCGAAATAGAGTCAATCAACATTGTAGGGTTGAAAATCCAAATTTAATCAAACGGGATTCATCTGAAAGAGAGGAAAAGGTTTCGTTATTGCTAAATAAAAACGATCATTTTCAAAAAATGTATAGATATGATCTTTTAGCATATCAATCGATTTATTATGAAGATAAGAAGGACTCATATAATTACAACATACATAAACCGAAATTTGTTGATATGGGGGGGAGTATCCCTATTACTAATTTTATAAGAAAAGATTATTTTATGTATATAAAAAATCCAGATAGAAAATATTTTGATACGAAAGGTCTTTTTTATCTCAAAATTAATAAAGATAAAGAAATCAACCCATCCAATCAAAAAAAGAAAAGAAACCCTTTTGATTGGATGGGAATGAATGAAGAAAGACTAAATCGTCCTGTATCGAAGCCGATACCTTGGTTATTCCCACAATTAGAGTTATTTTTTAATGTATATAAAATGAAACCCGGGTTTATACCAATTCATTCACTTCTTTTTCATTTTAATGAAGATGTTAGTCAAAATCAAAATATCACTAAAAAGAAAAAAGGGGATCTTATACTATCAAATGAAAAAGAAAAAAAATCTTTTGAATTAGAGAATCAAGAAGAAAAAAAAACCATAGGTCAAAGAGATCTCGCATCAGATGCCCAAAACCGAGGGAACCCCGAATCTGTTCTCTCAAACCGACAAAAATTTATGGAAGAACTTTATACGAAATCAGATATGAAAATGGGTAAAACGAAAAATCAACCCAAAAGCATTTGGACTTGGGAAATAGACTTAGATGCGTTCATGAAAGGATCTTTTGCTTTGCAATTGAAATGGCTGCTGAGTCCTTTGACTATGGAATTATTCGATTATGCGCTGTCCGTACTTGAATGGGAAAAGGAAAGCAGAATGACAACAAAGTTTGGTTTCGGCTTTATTAAGAAGGAGGAGTTAACTCTGGATCCAATGCTAATCCGGGATTTGAATCTTTCAAAAATCCTAAAAGAGGGAATATTTATTATCGAACCAGTTCGTATACCTGTAAAACATAATGTAGAATTTATTATGTATCAAACCATAAGGATTTCTTTGGTTCATGAGATTAAACAAAAAAAGAATCAAAAAAGATACAGAGAAAATATGGATAAGAATCATTTTGAGGAATCGATTGCAAGACATCAAATGATGACGAAAAATAGAAACAAAAATCATTATGATTTGCTTGTTCCTGAAAATATTTTATCGTCTAGACGGCGTAGAGAATTGAGAATTCTAATTTGTTTCAACTCAAGGAATAGTAATTGTGTGGATAAAAATGCAGTATTTTGCAATGGGAACAAGGTAAAAACCTGTGGTCAATTTTTGGATGAAAGCAAAGATCTTGATAGAGATAAAATGAAATTAATTAAATTAAAATTCTTTCTTTGGCCCAATTATCGATTAGAAGATTTAGCTTGTATGAATCGCTATTGGTTTGATACTAATAATGGTAGTC